ATCCCTTTGAATTTCATATTCGAAGTTGCGATCGGATCTATTCATTAAAAAGAATCGATTCGATACACTTCTTATGTACCCATAGGTGTTATATTGGATTTGCATCAGATTTTGGATCAATCTATATTGATTGACTGCCTCCATTGTGTTGTTGCTAGCAAATACCGCCGTTTTTATTTTTGGATCTTCCAAATCATTATCATTCCCGCAGTAGATACGGACCGAGTTTTTTCTGATCCTTCGATAAAAAGATTCATTCTCTTCATAAAAAAGAGGAGGTAGAATCAAAAAAGAAATCTTTTTTGATTCATCTCTGGAGTTGAATACCTTATTCAAGAATTTTTTTTGATCTAACCCGTAGGAATCAATAGAAAAGGCAAATCCCCTATGATACACCAGATCCGGCCCGGTTATTGATAGAGTGAATAGATCTGCCATTTCTTGAAATTTCTCTTCTGATTCAAAATCGTGGTGTAACGTGTATCCCCCCTTGTTCTGGCCATGGAATAGATGAAATAAATAAAAAAATGGATTTTTGTTCAAGAATGAAATCTTATTGGAACTGTCCATATCCGGTGCATCCTTCGGAACCATATCAGATCCCGGATCTGATGAAATAGGATGAATTGAGACGGTATTTTGTAAATACGTAATTATCTTGAATATATCAACCATTTCTTTATTTTCCGATCGCCTGGAAAGAACAAAAGAAACATCCTTTTTTTTATTCAAAAATTTCTGATCTCTAGTGGACCTCTCAGTATCAGTAGGATTCGAACCCAGATGAAGTTCTGACCATCTGTCAGAGAAAAAAGAACGAATTGATCTTGTAGGATTCCCAAGAAATTCTTCGATTTCTTCCGGAAGCAGATGATTATTCATCTGCTTCTCACGTTCCGCGAATAGCCGGGACATTGAGGAAGATCCAAAAAGGCATTTCGGGAATCGATCTGATTCTATCTCTGTTCCTTCCGTTTGAAGAAAGGAAGGATCCCAAAGAATCGATCTTTCTTTTTGAATATTTGACAATGCATTCCGTACCTTGCTAAAAAACCGATCCTTGTTTACCAACCACACATTGTCTAACCAAATCAAATTCTCTCTCGATACGTTCCTCAAAAAATCCGATTCGTGCTGATTCTTTCCCCAACTAACGAAGAGATCTTGGTGGAATTGCCACATATGAAATTGAGCACAATTTTGCAAAGAAATACCCCACTTGTTTCTCGAGAAGAGATGGGAAACATGCTCAATATAATTTGATTGAATAGTTGCCTCAGCTCCTTGTTGTTTGAAGAACCCCCCCCCTTCAATTGGTCTTTTTTCACGAAAAGCGGACATGAGATAACAAATCAAGTCTTTCCCTAAGACTTCGAATAGCTGTCCCGAATTCAAGTTGAGTATGTTTCGCTTCTTCCTCGGAGAAAGACGATCAAACAATTCCCAATCATGGTCCTTGCGGATCAGATCATCCGTATAGGATAAAAAAAGAAACTCCAGATATTTGCTATCTCTCTCTTTGAATGAGATCTCAATTCCAGCTACGGTTTTATTAGATACCTTACAACTAGAATCCCTCTTTTTTCCGATCCGGTTCCTCCACCACCGCGAACCCCGGTTAGATTCAGGCATGATACACTTTTTATTTATTGGGAGAACCCAAGTACTCTCTTGCGGATCCACGAAACAACTCTCAGAACTATTTTTCCCTTTTGGAAGATACAGGGGCGAAACAATCAACCTATTGATATTGCAAGACCAAAAAGATTCTTCCAATGTCTCATTTCTGGGTCCAATGGAATTCATAGGTATAGGAAAAAGCCCCATCAAATAGAGATTTTTTCTTTCGACAATCTTTCGATTGTTAATACGAGATATAAGGACCGCTACTACAAGCAGTACTATACCTTTGATCGTGAAATATCGATTGCTTCTTGAACCCTGTGAATCACGTGAAAGTAAGATATTCCAAATTCGGGGGTCAAAGAGTTTCATAAAACGTTCTTGGTGGAAAAGAATGTGAGTGAAAGATCCCACTGAATTGAATTTGGTCCATGAATCTAAGAGATATTGAGAATTCTTGATCTCTCTCAATATCTCTCTCAATTCGAAGATCCAGGATTTAAATTGATGTCCTCTCATTGATTCCTCCTAAAGATTTCATTTCAATTGGAATTTGGTTATTCACGATGTACGATGATCCCTGTTAAGCATCCATGGCTGAATGGTTAAAGCGCCCAACTCATAATTGGCAAATTCGTAGGTTCAATTCCTGCTGGATGCACGCCAATGGGAACGTTCAATAAGTCTATTAGAATTGGCTCTGTATCAATGGAATCTCATCATCCATACATACCGAATTGGTATGGTATATTCATACCATAACATATGAACAGTAAGAACTAGAATTCTTATCGATACTGGAACTCATAGGGAAGAAAATGGATTTATGGATGGAATCAAATATGCAGTATTTACAGAAAAAAGTATTCGGTTATTG